AAAAACTAGGACACCCGTGTGAATTCGGACCTCTCCGATTCAACTCGGACCATAGTTCCTGACCTAAAATTCTACGCAAATCAAGATCGAGAAAAGGAAGTTTTGCAATCATTGACTCAAACTCATTGTCGAATCCCATTCAGCAGAATATGGAGGTACTTATGGCGGAACGGGCCAATCTGGTATTTCACAATAAAGTGATAGATGGAACTGCTATTAAACGACTTATTAGCCGATTAATAGATCACTTCGGGATGGCATATACATCACACATCCTAGATCAAGTAAAGACTCTGGGTTTCCAGCAAGCCACCGCTACATCCATTTCATTAGGAATTGATGATCTTTTAACGATACCTTCTAAGGGCTGGCTTGTCCAAGATGCTGAACAACAAAGTTTGATTTTGGAAAAACACCATCATTATGGGAATGTACATGCGGTAGAAAAATTACGCCAATCTATTGAGATATGGTATGCTACAAGTGAATATTTGCGACAAGAAATGAATCCTAATTTTAGGATGACGGACCCTTTCAATCCAGTCCATATGATGTCTTTTTCGGGAGCTAGGGGAAATGCATCTCAAGTACATCAATTAGTAGGTATGAGAGGATTAATGTCGGATCCCCAAGGACAAATGATTGATTTACCTATTCAAAGCAATTTACGCGAAGGACTGTCTTTAACAGAATATATTATTTCTTGCTATGGAGCCCGTAAAGGAGTTGTAGATACTGCGGTACGCACATCAGATGCTGGATATCTTACGCGTCGACTTGTTGAAGTAGTTCAACATATTGTTGTACGTAGAACAGATTGTGGCACTATCCGAGGGATTTCTGTGAGTCCTCAAAATAAAAATCGGATGATGTCAGAAAGAATTTTTATCCAAACATTAATTGGTCGTGTCTTAGCAGACGATATATATATAGGTTCCCGATGTGTCGCCTTTCGAAATCAAGATCTTGGGATTGGACTTGTCAATCGATTCATCACTTTTGGAACACAATCAATATCTATTCGAACTCCCTTTACTTGTCGGAGTACATCTTGGATCTGTCGATTATGTTATGGTCGGAGTCCCACTCATGGTGACCTAGTTGAATTGGGGGAAGCTGTAGGTATTATTGCCGGTCAATCTATTGGCGAACCAGGGACTCAACTAACATTAAGAACTTTTCATACCGGCGGAGTATTTACAGGAGGTACTGCCGAACATGTACGAGCCCCTTATAATGGAAAAATCAAATTCAATGAGGATTTGGTTCATCCTACACGTACACGTCACGGACATCCTGCCTTTCTATGTTATATAGACTTGTCTGTAATTATTGAGAGCGAAGATATTATACATAGCGTGACTATTCCACCAAAAAGTTTTCTTTTAGTTCAAAATGATCAATATGTGGAATCAGAACAAGTGATTGCTGAGATTCGCGAGGGAACATACACTTTTCATTTTAAAGAGAGGGTTAGAAAATATATTTATTCTGACTCAGAGGGCGAAATGCACTGGAGTACTGATGTATCCCACGCACCCGAATTTACATATAGTAATGTCCATCTCTTACCAAAAACAAGTCATTTATGGATATTATCAGGAGGTTCATGTGGGTCTAGTCTAATTCTTTTTTCGATCCACAAAGATCAAGATCAAATGAACATTCCCCTTCTTTCCGTCGAAAGAAAATCTATTTCTAGCCTCTCAGTGAATAATGATCAAGTGAGCCAAAAATTTTTCAGTTCGGATTTTTCTGATAAAAAAAAATCTGGGATTCCCGATTATTCAGAATTGAATGGAATCATAGGTACTAGTCATTATAATTTCATATATTCTGCTATTTTTCATGAGAACTCGGATTTATTAGCAAAAAGGCGAAGAAATAGATTTCTCATTCCATTCCAATCGATTCAAGAGCAAGAGAAAGAATTCATACCGCATTCAGGTATCTCGATTGAAATACCCATAAATGGTATTTTCCGTAGAAATAGTATTTTTGCTTTTTTTGATGATCCTAGATACAGAAGAAAGAGTTCCGGAATTCTTAAATATGGGCCTCTAAAGGCGGATTCAATCATCCAAAAAGAGGATATGATTGAGTATCGAGGAGTCAAAAAATTTAAGACAAAATACGAAATGCAAGTAGATCGCTTTTTTTTCATTCCTGAGGAAGTGCATATTTTACCCGAATCCTCTGCCATAATGGTACAGAACTATAGTATCATTGGAGTCGATACACAAATCACTTTAAATATAAGAAGCCAAGTCGGCGGGTTGATCCGAGTGGAGAGAAAAAAAAAAAGGATTGAACTCAAAATATTTTCGGGGGATATCCATTTTCCGGACAAGACAGATAAGATATCCCGACACAGTGGCATCTTGATACCGCCAGGAAGGGGAAAAACAAATTCTAAAGAATCAAAAAAATTGAAAAATTGGATTTATGTCCAACGGATCACACCAACCAAGAAAAAGTTTTTTGTTTTGGTGCGGCCCGT